TCTCTGAATTTGAAAGTTATCACTTAGTAAGTTTCCATACCAAGGCTCAATCCAATTAAGTCCGTAGCGTCTACCAATTTCGCCATATCCCCCTTTTTGATTTGAGATTAAAATCTCATTGTGATCTCGTTCCCTTTTTTCTTTCATTTATACCGGAACCGTTGAATTCATTAAATAGATGCCGATTCCTGTCTCGAAAAAGTGTTTTCTCCTCTTTGTCTTTGATTTCTTGTCTATCTTATTTCATCTTATATAAGAGGCTCATATTTGGTCCAATCAAAAACGATTTTATCGTTTCTGTATCCGCAATTCAATATAGGTGGATACATACCCTATACATCTGTCTCTCTTCCACTCATTTACCCATGAAATTTCGAATACTTGAAGGGTCGATTCTTTTTTTTTATAATATTAACAAAAATGAAATAATATTGAATTGTGATAAAAAAAAATTGAAATTATATATCGCTAGATTAATCGTTATGTTCTATAATATTTAACAGTTATTTGAAATTATATATTCTATTCTTTAATATATTCATATTAATTATGAATAGCGAATATGAATAGCTAAGAATTCAAATAGTAGAATAGTTAATAGCAAAGATTCTAAGAGTTTATTGAATTCCTATGCATGTCAAATTTATGTTATGTGAGCCTGCTTAGCTCAGAGGTTAGAGCATCGCATTTGTAATGCGATGGTCATCGGTTCGATTCCGATAGTAGGCTTTTCTCTATTTATTTTATTCGATGTTTTACAGGATTGATAATGCACCTTTGAAGTCAAAGAATATTGAAAAAAAGGTCTTCCTCTTTTGGCAAAAGTAATTGATTTTTTATGTTATAGGAACTTACAACTATGTCATAAAAAGAATCCTTTTCTTTTTCGATATATAGAATATAAAGATCTGGATATTTCTCCAACTCATCTCATTATTCTTTAATAGAATAATACTTCAGTCAATTTCGCTTTATTTAGAATTTAGTTTATTTTTAGTTTAGGTTTATTCCGTAGAATGAAATTTCATCAATAAGAATTAAATATAAATAGGAAGAAGGAGTCTTTATGTCGCGTTACCGAGGTCCTCGTTTCAAAAAAATACGCCGCCTGGGGGCTTTACCGGGACTAACTAATAAAAGGCCCAGAGCTGGAAGTGATCTTAGAAACCAATCGCGTTCCGGGAAAAAATCCCAATATCGTATTCGCCTAGAAGAAAAACAAAAATTGCGTTTTCATTATGGTCTTACAGAACGACAATTACTTAAATACGTTCGTATCGCCGGAAAGGCAAAAGGGTCAACAGGTCAGGTTTTACTACAATTACTTGAAATGCGCTTGGATAACATCCTTTTTCGGTTGGGTATGGCTCCGACTATTCCGGGAGCTCGCCAATTAGTTAACCATAGACATATTTTAGTCAATGGTCGTATAGTAGATATACCAAGTTATCGATGCAAACCCCGGGATACTATTGCGGCGAGGGATGAACAAAAATCTAGAGCTCTGATTCAAAATTCTCTCGATTCATCCCCTCATGAGGAATTGCCAAACCATTTGACTCTTCAACCATTCCAATATAAAGGATTAGTCAATCAAATAATAGATAGTAACTGGGTTGGTTTGAAAATAAATGAATTATTAGTTGTAGAATATTATTCTCGTCAGACTTAAACCTAACAAAAAGAAAATCAAGACTAAATAAGGGTTCGAACCATTTTGCTCCCTTTCGGCGAAGTAAATTAACCTAAGGTTAAGATAAATAACGGTTTGATCCGGATTTTTCTTACATTTAGGTATCATAGACCGAGAGGGATATTTTCATTCCTTGTCTACTCTTTTCTTTACCAGTATTTTCCGTACCACAGTAGGAATCCATATCAAAGAAAGGGCTAACTGTTCGAATAGTGGTATCCATTGCTATTTGATCTATTGTGGTTAGTAAGATCGGTGAATTAGGTGAAGGTACGGAAAGAGAGGGATTCGAACCCTCGGTAAGCAAAAGCCTACATAGCAGTTCCAATGCTACGCCTTCAACCACTCGGCCATCTCTCCTACATAATGATTATGACCCAAAAACCGAAGACCGAGTGAATAGTGAATCATTCATATTAGCTTATTGGGTAGGTACAACCAATCAATTCTAACTAGAAAGCGATAAAAATCTAAAAATTTTCATCATAGTAATAGTAAAAGCAGGATCTTTCCGTCTAGGCTGGGGGATAAAGAGCAAAATTTTTTCTTACAAAAACTTTTGAAAAAATTCTATTCATGTTTGTGTTCTCTTCTTTTTCTGATTATATATTTATACTATAACCGGATTAAATCAATAAATTCTAAATTCTGATTATATATTTATACTATAACCGGATTAAATCAATAAATTCTAAATTCTAATGAATCGACTGAGCGAGGGGTCTAGATTTTTATGGTTAATGGATAGCTTTAGATTATGACTCTATTTAGACTACGATTCCATATCCGAAGAATTCTCAAATTACT